GTTCTATGTTAGTAACTCAATCAATTCTTAGAAAATATATTATATTACCTTCATTAATAATAGCTAAAAATATTGGACGTATGTTATTATTGCAATTTCCTGAGTGGTCTGAGGATTTAAAGGAATGGAATAGAGAAATGCACGTTAAATGCACTTATAACGGTGTTCAATTATCAGAAACAGAATTTCCAAAAAATTGGTTAATAGACGGTATTCAGATAAAGATCTTATTTCCTTTCTGTCTGAAACCTTGGCACAAATCTAAGCTACGATCCTCTCATAGAGATCTAATGAAAAAGAAAGGAAAAGGGCAAACAGATGATTTTTGCTTTTTAACAGTTTGGGGAATGGAAGCTAGCCTTCCTTTTGGTTCTCCCCGAAAACGACCTTCTTTTTTTGAACCCATTTTTAAGAAACTCGAAAAAAAAATTGGAAAATTTAAAAAGAAGTATTTTATAGTTCTAAAATTTTTAAAAGAAAGAACAAAACTCTTTCTAAGAGTTTCAAAAGAAACAAAAAAATGGATTATCAAAAGCGTTCTATTTATAAAAAAAATAAACAAAGAACTTTCAAAAGTTAATCCAATTCTATTATTTAGATCGAGAGAAGTAGATGAATCGAAGGAAACTAAAAAAGAAAAAGATTCTATAATCAATAATCAGATAATTCATGAATCATTTAATCAAATTCGATCTACGAATTGGACAAATTATTCATTAACAGAAAAAAAAATGAAAGATCTAACTGATAGAACAAGCACAATTCGAACTCAAATAGAAAGAATTACAAAAGTAAAAAATATTAGTCCTAACAAAAGAAGTTATAATGTTAAAAAATTAGAATCACAAAAAAATATTTGGCAAATATTAAAAAGAAGAAATGTTCGATTAATCCGTAAATTACATTATTTTATAAAATTTTTCATTGAAAAGATATACATAGATATCTTTCTATCTATCATTAATATTCCCAGAATCAATACCCAACTTTTTCTTGAATCAACAAAAAAAATTATTGATAAATACATTTACAATACTGAAATAAGTCACGAAAGAATTGATAAAACAAATCAAAAGAAAATTGATCTTATTTGCAATATAAAAAAGTCACTTTATAATATTAGTAATAATCAAAATTCAAAGATTTTTTGTGACTTATCCTCCTTGTCACAAGCATATGTATTTTACAAATTATCACAAACACAAATTATTAACTTGTATAAGTTAAGATCTGTTCTGCAATATCACGGAACATCTTTTTTTCTTAAGACTGGAATAAAGAATTTTTTTGGAACAAAAGGCATATTTCATTCCGAATTAAATCATAAGAAACTTCGGAATTCTGGAATGAATGAATGGAAAAATTGGTTAAAAGATCAGTATCAATACAATTTATCTCAGATTAGATGGTCTAGATTAATACCACCAAAATGGCGAAATAGAGTCAAGCAACGTCGTACAGCTCAAAATAATAAGAATTTAAACAAACGGGATTCATATGAAAAAGGCCAATTAATGCATTACAACAAACAAACTGATTATGGAGTATATTCATTACCAAATCAAAAAGATAATTTTCAAAAATACTATAGATATGATCTTTTATCATATAAATCTATTAATTATGAAAATAAGAAGACCTCATATATTTATGGATCACCATTACAAGGAAATAAGAACCAAGAAATTTCTTATAATTACAACACACATAAACACCAATTATTTGATATGCTCGGAAGTACCCCTATAAATAATTATTTAGGAGAGGGTGATATTATGTATATGGATAAAAACCTGGATAGAAAATATTTTGATTGGAAAATTCTCAATTTTTGTCTTAGAAAAAAAGTCGATATTGAAGCATGGATCAAGCTCGATACCAACAATAATAAAAATACTAAAACCACCATTAATAATTATCAAATAATTGAGAAAATTGATAAAATAGATCTTTTTTATCTTACGATTCATCAAAATCAAGAAATCAACCCACCCAATCAAAAAAGATTTGTTTTTGATTGGATGGGAATGAATGAAGAAATACTAAATCGTCCCATATCGAATCTGGAATTTTGGTTCTTCCCAGAATTTGTGCTACTTTATAATGCCTATAAAATGAAACCATGGGCTATACCAAGCAAATTACTTCTTTTCAATTTAAATATAAATGAAAATCTTAGTGAAAATCAAAACATCAATGGAAAGCAACAAAAGGATCCTTTTATTCCATCGAATGAAAAAAAACCTTTTGCATTAATAAAGAATCGAAATCAAGAAGAAAAAGAACCTGCAGGCCAAGGAAATCTTGGATCAGATGCACAAACCCAAGGAGATCTTGGACCCCTTCTTTCAAACCAACAAAAAGATATTGAAGAAGATTATCCTGAATCAGATATGAAAAAACGTAAAAAGAAAAAACAATACAAGAACAACACGGAAGCAGAACTCAATTTCTTTCTGAAAAGGTATTTACTTTTTCAATTGAGATGGGATGATGCTTT